GTATCGTCATAATATCAGCCAATTTCATTCTTTTAACTAACTGAGGAAGAATTTGCAAATTGATAAAACCCGGCGGTCGGATTTTCCATCGCCAAGGAAAAACACTTTGATCTCCTATCAAAAAAATTCCCAACTCTCCCTTTGGTGCTTCGACTCTCACATAAAGTTCTTGTTTCGACAACTCAAAAGTGGGCGAAGGCTTTTTACTAATGAATCGATATTCAAAATCATTCCATTCGGGATCCCTTACTCTATCAAAGCATCGGATTTCTAAATTCTCATAGGGCCCTCCTGGAATTCCTTCCAGAGCCTGTTGAATAATTTTTATAGATTCTGTCATTTCACTGATTCGTACTAAATAACGAGCTAATGAATCTCCTTCTTTTTGCCATTGGACTTCCCAATCAAATTCGTCGTAACACTCATAATGATCAACTTTCCGAAGATCCCATTGTATTCCGGAAGCTCGTAGCATTGGCCCTGATAAACCCCAATTTATTGCTTCCTCTCCGCTAATAATGCCTACTCCCTCAACTCGTTCTAAAAAAATAGGATTTCGTGTAATAAGTTTTTGATATTCAGCAACCCCTGTTAAAAAATAATCACAGAAATCCAAACATTTATCTATCCAGCCATGAGGTAGATCAACAGCCACTCCTCCGATACGAAAATAATTATGCATCATTCTCATACCAGTGGCAGCTTCGAATAGATCATATACTAATTCTCGTTCTTTGAAAATATAGAAGAAAGGGGTCTGTGCACCAATATCTGCCATAAAAGGGCCAAGCCATAACAAATGAGAAGCTATACGACTCAACTCCAACATAATTACTCGGATATAGCTGGCTCTTTTCGGTACTTGAATATTTCCTAACTTCTCTGGTGCATTTACGGTTATTGCTTCTGTGAACATAGTAGCTAAATAATCCCAACGTGTTACATAAGGCAGATATTGTATAATTGTTCGGTTTTCCGCAATTTTTTCCATCCCTCTGTGTAAATAACCCAATATTGGTTCACAGTCAATAACATCTTCACCATCTAGAGTAATGATTAGTCGAAGAACACCATGCATTGATGGGTGGTGAGGACCCATATTTACTATCATGAGGTCTTTTCTTGTAGCTGGTACATTCATAGGTTTTTCCCCGATTCATTCTTCCATGAATTGCCGAAAACAAAAATAAATTTATCAAAATTCAAGATCTAATAAATCAAATAATTAAAGTTCTTCAAATTAGTGGGTTTTTAGTTCCCGAATATCCAACCGACCGATTAATTCTTTATAACGTACTCTATTTTTCTTTGACAAATAAGCCAGTAGTCGTTGACGTTTTCCCAGAATTTTACGTAGACCTCTTTGGGATAAATAGTCTTTTCTGTGCAATTCCAAATGTGAAGTAAGTCTTCGTATCTTGTTGGTGAAACTGAATACTTGAAATTCAACAGATCCCCGGTTTTCTTCTTTTTCTTCTTGCAAAAAAACTGAAATGAATGCATTTTTTACCATAAAACAAAAATCCCTCCCCCTTTTTTTATTTTCTTGTTTAAAGGTATGAATTTTACCGATCAGAAATAACAAATAATAATAATGCCAACCATTTTAATTGGGTATACTGGATTTAATTATGGACTCCTAATTTTATCAAATCAAATGAGTCAATGATCAATCCAATTTTCAATTTGATTCGTATAGAAATACAAGGGAACGGCACTCATAAAAGATAATAAGAATAAGTTAAGAGCTAAAATTAAAAATAAAAATGAAAATAAGAAGATTCTGTTGATTTCTTTATAGATTTAATTGATACGTCATTGAATTAGTATCATGTATCAGAATGGAATGTAAGACAACACATGGGTGTATCTGTTTGCTTTCATATATCAGATATGCTACAGGATATATAGCAAAAATGTACCATCATCAAATTTTTAATTTAATTGTGGATACATACGTATCCTTACCATACTGAAACGACTGCCATTAGTGGTATCAAACCAATAGCGATTCATACAGGCTAAATCTTCTAATCGATAAGTGGGCCAAAGAAAGAACTTTAATTTTCTTAATTTATCTATATCAAGAAACAGATTTGTGCTTTTATCCAAAAATTGATCACAATTTTTGACGTTCTTCCCATTGCAAAATATGGGATTTCTATTCCGACCATTCCTATTTCTTGAATTGAAACAAATTAGAATTCTAAACTCTCTACGATGTCTAGGTGATAAAATATTTTCAGGAACGAGCAAAGCATAATGATTTTTGTCTCTATTTCCGGTTATTTTTTGATGTCTTGCAATGGATTTATCAAAAAAATTTTTATCAACATATCCTTTTTCTTGGTATCTTTGATTAGTTTGGTCCTTACTCTTATGAACCAATGAAATACTTATGGTTTGATACATAATAAATTGTCCATCATTTTTGACAGACAGACGAACCGGTTCGATAATAAATATCCCCTTTTTCATCAATTCTGTAAGAGTTAAATCCTTCTGAATCAGCATTATATCCAGACTCATTTCTCCCCGTTGAATAGAGGATATAGCAATTTCTCTTGGGTTTATCAGTCTAAGCAGGAGACAATATACCTTGATATTATTGATCATCCTTTGATTTAAAGAATCATCCCATCTCAATTGAAAAAGCAAATACTTTTTTAGAAATAAATCGAGTTCTGCTTCTGTATTGCTTTTGTATTGCTTTTTCTTTCTACGTTTTTTTATGTCCGATCCCGCCGCATAATCTTCTTCAACATCTTTTTCTTGGTTTGAAAGAACTGATCCGCGATTTCTTCTGTTTTGTGCATCTGATCCAAGATTCCCTTGGGTTGGAGATTCTTTTTCTTTTTTCTTTCTATTTTCTAATTCAAGATATGTTTTTTGATTCAATAATAGAAAAAGATTTTTTTTTTCATTGATGTTTTTATTTGCACTACTATTTCCATTAAAATTTAAAAGAAGTAATTTGATGGGTATGGCCCAGGGTTTAATTTTATAGGAATTATAAAGTAGCGCAAATTCTGGAAAGAACCAAAGTTCAAGATTCGATATGGGACGATTAAGTATTTCTTCATTCATTCCCATCCAATCAAACCTTTTTTTATTGGAGGGGTTGATTTCTTGATGAATCGTGAGATAAAAAAGACCTTTCTTATCAATTTTTTGATCATTACTAGTCTTAGTCTTTTTATTACTGTTGGTATCGATCCAGGCCTCAATATCGACCTTCTTTCTAAGACAAAAATGGATAATTTTCCAATCAAAATATTTTCTATCCGGATTTTTCTCCATATCCATAATACCATCTTTGCCTAGATAATTATTGATAAGGATACCTCCTATCCCATCAACAAATTTGTGTTTATGTATGTTGTAATTATAAGAAATCTCTTGGTTATTGTTTACTTGTAATGGGAATACATAAATATATGGGTTCTTCTTATCTTCATAATTAATAGATTTAGATGATAAGAGATCATACCTATAGTGTTTTTTAAAATTTTCTTTTTGATTTGGTAATCTATAATCATTTTCTTTTTCGTAATGAATTACTTGGTTTTTTTCATACGAATTCCATTTGTTTAAATCTTTATTTTTGGCCATCCAACCTTGATTAACTCTATTTCGCCATTTTTTTGGTACTAATCTAGACCATCTAATCTTAGATAAATGATATTGAGAATGACTCCTTAACCAACTTTTCCATTGATTCATTCCAGAATTCCGAAGTTTCTTATGTTTTAATTCGAAATTAAATATTCCTTGTGCTCCAAAATAGTGCTTAATTTCATTTTTAAGAAAAAGAGATGTTCCGTGATATTGAAGGACAGATCTTAATTTATACAAGTTAATAACTTGGGTTTGTGATAATTTGTAAAATACATATGCTTGTGACAAAGAGGATGAGGATAAGTTCTGTGAATTCTTATTAATACCACTACTATTATAAAGGGACTTTATAAAGTGAATTGTATTTTGATTTGTTTTATCAATCCTTTCTTGATTTGCTTCAATATTGTAAATGTAGTTATCCATTTTTTTTTTTTTTGATTCAAGAAAAAGTTGTGTATTGATCCGAGGAATATTAATCATACATAAGAAGATATTTATATATATCCTTTCAAAGAAAAATTGGATAAAAAAATAATGTGATTTACGGATTAATCGAGTATTTCTTCTTTTTAACATCTGCCGAAAATTTTTGGGGGATGCTAATCTTTTAGCATCATGACTTTTTTTCTTAGCACTAATATTTATTTCTGGAGTTAGAAAATTTTTTTTCTTGTCTTTTGTAATTGTTCCTATTTGAGTTCTGATTAGGCTTGTTCTATCAGTTAGATCTTTTATTTTTTTTTCTGTCAGTGAATAATTTGTCCAATCGATAGATTGAATTTGACTGGACGATTCATAAATCATACTATTACTGATTATCAAATCTTTTTCTTTTTTAGTTTCACTCGATTCATATACTTCTCTCAATCCAAATAATAGAATTGGATTTATTTTGGATAGTTCTTTTATTATTCTTTGTATAAAGAGAATGCTTGTGATAATCCATTTTTTTATTTCTTTTGAGACTATTAGAAAGAAATTTGTTCTTTCTTTTAAAACTCTTAGAATTAGAAAACAATTCGTTTTCCATTTTATAATTTTTTTTCCGAGTTCTTTAAAAATAGGTTCAAAAAAGGAGGGTCTTTTTCGGGGAGAACCAAAAGGGAGTTCAGCTTCCATTCCCCAAACTGTTAAAAAACAAAAATCATCTTTTTTCCCTTTCTTTTTCATTAGATCTCTATAAGGGGAGGCTAGCTTAGATCTGTGCCAAGGTTTCAGACAGAAAGGAAATAGTATCTTTATTTGAATACCGTCTGTTAACCAGTTTTTCGGAAATTCAGTTTCTGATAATTGAACACCATTATAGGTGCATTTAACGTGCATTTCCCTCTTCCAATCCTTTAAATCCTCGGACCACTCGGGAAATTGAAATAATAGTA